TCAAACAGACTTTTTGGGGAGTAGAGTTGGGGATAGAGGGACTTGAACCCTCACGATTTTAAAAGTCAACGGATTTTCATCTTACTATAAATTTCATTGTTGTCAGTATTGACATGTAGAATGGGACTCTATCTTTATTCTCGTCCGATTAATAAGTTCCACCAAGGATCTATCAGACTATGTATGAAGTGAATCATTTGATCAATGAATATTTGATTTTTTCTTAAACTTCGAATTGATTCACAACATTTCTATTTTGTTTATAAAAAAAGAGAAATCGATATTCAGGTCGTCATTTTTGAGATCGTTTTGTGTTACCTATATTTAGACAATATAGGCTTTTCTCCTTCATCCTTTTTGATTTGAAGTTGCGATCGAAGGATTCCTTTATCAACACAAGGTAGTGAACTTCATTTGTTAGAACAGCTTCCATTGAGTCTCTGCACCTATCCCTTTTTTCTCGCTTTCTAAACTCCGGTTTGTTCGCGTAAACAAGGATTTGGCTCAGGATTGCCCATTGTTAATTCCAGGGTTTCTCTGAATTTGAAAGTTATCACTTAGTAGGTTTCCATACCAAGGCTCAATCCAATTAAGTCCGTAGCGTCTACCAATTCCGCCATATCCCCCTTTTTTATTAGGATCTCATTATGATGTCTTTCCACTTTTTCTTATGCCGAAACCTTGGAATTCATTACATATAGATACTTATTTCTTTGGTATCTTCTTTCATTTTTGTGAGCCCCACCCATGTTGATTTAGTCTAATCAACAAAGATTCTATCATTTTTGTATTTGCAATTCAATATGGTTATATATTACATAACATATATATGTTCTTCTTTTTATCATATTTGTCTTAAATTTTAAGAAATAGTCGAACGGTCGATTCTTTTTTTTACTTTCATGAAAAGAAATTTATAATTATTATTAAAACTTAGAATTCTACAATGTGCAATGGAAAAAGATTTTAAGTCTACTTCGTAGATTTGAAATTTGAATAATTATAAAAAATTATATTCGAATATTAATTCTATAGTATTAGAAATAAAAAGAAAAAAAAAAAAGTATAAAATAATAATAATAGCATGAGGTTATAACAAAAAAAACAAGAATTTCAAATCAGATATCATTTAACTTAAAAAAAAAAGATTTCTGATCTAATTAAGATTTTCTTATTTAGAAACTAAGAAAATCTTAATTAGAAAGTCGATATACTGCTATATTCTATTAATTAAGGTTATGTTTTATTTATTTAATGATAGTCACTATTTATTTGAGCCCGCTTAGCTCAGAGGTTAGAGCATCGCATTTGTAATGCGATGGTCATCGGTTCGATTCCGATAGCCGGCTTTTCCATATTTTTGCGTTTTTTTACATGGTTTTTAATGTACTTTCAAAATCAAAGAAGATGAAAAAGACTTCTTTCACCTTTTTCCAAGAGTTACCACTCCATTTATATTATGTCATATAAACTTCCATATAGGAAGATATATTGGGTAAAAGAGTTAGATCTTTGCAAAATAAATAAATAAAATAAAGAAAAATTTTTGTGATTTATTTAATTTATATATATTGTATATACAATAAAAAAAATCTGTATATTGAGAGAATATATCTTCTTACTCTTTGTATTACAATAGTTTATTGGAGTGGATTTCACGTCATTTATCATTATCATTTAGTTCAGTTTTAATTTTGTTTAGTTTTGTACAATTTCAATAAAAAAGGAGTCTTTATGTCACGTTACCGAGGGCCTCGTTTTAAAAAAATACGCCGTCTGGGGGCTTTACCGGGACTAACTAGTAAAAGGCCTAAGGCAGGAAGCGATCTTAGAAACCAATCACGCTCCGGAAAAAAATCTCAATATCGTATTCGTTTAGAAGAAAAACAAAAATTGCGTTTTCATTATGGTCTTACAGAACGCCAATTACTTAAATATGTTCGTATCGCCCGAAAAGCCAAGGGGTCAACAGGTCAAGTTTTACTACAATTACTTGAAATGCGTTTGGATAACATCCTTTTTCGATTGGGTATGGCTTTGACTATTCCTCAAGCGCGCCAATTAGTTAACCATGGACATATTTTAGTTAATGGTCGTATAGTTGATATACCAAGTTATCGCTGCAAACCCCGAGATATTATTACAGTGAAGGATGAACAAAACTCTAGAACTTTAGTTCAAAATCTTCTTGATTCATCTGCCCCTGAGGAATTGCCAAACCATCTGACTCTTCACACATTCCAATATGAAGGGTTAGTCAATCAAATAATAGATAGGAAATGCGTCGGTTTTAAAATAAATGAATTGCTTGTCGTAGAATATTACTCTCGACAGACGTAATAAACCTAACTTAAGTAAAAAAAAATAACTAAAAACAAGAGTTCGGACAACTCCCCTTTGCCCTCGTTTTTTATTAAAAATAAAAAGGCACAAGGTAAGGGATTTTGTCGGGGAATCTTTTTCCTATTCATGTATCATAGATTGGTAGGGAGATTTGGGTCCCTTGTTTGCTCTTCCCAGCATTTTCCATATCAAAAAAATTAGGAATAGAGAATCTATTTTAAAATTAAAACAAGGTTGATTTTATATCTATTCTTTTTTATTTGATTTGATACATTGTGGTCAATCACGTACGATTGGTGAATTAGTTGAAAGTAAGGAAAGAGAGGGATTCGAACCCTCGGTAAACAAAAGTCTACATAACAGTTCCAATGTTACGCCTTCAACCACTCGGCCATCTCTCCGACATCAGGATTATGACTGAGTACCTGGGTGAATAGCGAGTTATTCATCGTTTTTTAGATTATGGTTAATAGATACTCGGAAAAATTGGAATTGGAAGTAGATAGAAGGTTTTTTTTTTGAGTCCGCTTTTATGTTAGTTCGTACTATACAATTCCTTTGTTTGTGAGAAATTTTCTTACAAAAGAAAAGGTAAACGAAATCAAAAGAGTTATATAATGGATTACTACCTATGCCAAGATCGCGTATAAATGGAAATTTTATTGATAAAACCTTTACAATTGTAGCCGATATCTTATTACGAGTCATTCCGACAACTTCCGGAGAAAAAGAGGCATTTACTTATTACAGAGATGGTGCGATTTGATTATCATTATTTTTGTTATTTCTCGCCGATTTGGAATAGAAAGAAAAACAAGTATTGAAAAAAAAAATCTACGCTTTTGAAGGTGACGTTTAGAATATAAAAAAAGCAATCCCTTCTGTCATGTATCCACGATTAATGCAGCCTTAGATGCTTCAATTGTGAATTCTAGTATTGAGCAAAAGGTTTTTACCTATGGTTCCTCGTATTAGAGATCAATCCTACTACACTAATACAATATACGAATAGGAGGCATAGGGGAAGAAGCACTACGCCGAGAAATCAACAACACAAAAACTTTCTTCAAAATGATTCCCTTTCTTTCTTCTTCTTCTTTGGGATTGGGACCAATTAAAATGGTTGGAACAATAAACATCCATCTCGTTCGTACTTTGGATACCCGTATAACCATTGAAGACTGTTGAAGTGACTAATTCCTGGAAATTTAGGGGCGTTGAGAACAAAGAAATTTTTAGAGTTTACTTTTTTATTTTTATCTAGCATGAACCCACTTGGTAGTAAGAAAAGATCTTTTGCAAGAAGGTTGGCTAGGGATTTCTTGTAAAAACATTAGCCCCGCTTAGTTCATAATAACATCACTTTTTTCCATATATTATTTGCATTATGCACTTAAAAGGAGGAGCCGTATGAGATGAAAATCTCACATACGGTTCTGAAACGGAGAATTCGTTAAAGCGAATGACGACCGTAACGGATGTCGGCTCAATCTGAAGGAAATTATGCGGAAGCATTACAGAATTATTATGAAGCTATGCGACTAGAAATTGACCCCTATGATCGAAGTTATATACTCTATAATATAGGCCTTATCCACACAAGTAATGGGGAACATACCAAAGCTTTAGAATATTATTTTCGGGCATTAGAACGAAACCCCTTTTTACCACAAGCTTTTAATAATATGGCTGTGATCTGTCATTACGTGCGACTATCTCCACTATAGAAATAAAAGAACGAACAGCTAGTCAATGAAATACTAGAAACAAAAAAAAAGGGCTTTCTACATAAGCATCGTCCAAAACGATTTTTTATCAGCTGTAGCAAATAAATAAACTTCATAGGTCGAAATATGAAGTGAAGACTAGATATGCCTAAATACTTTCTTTCTATGGATAAAAAAAGATTTAATTGATAGAGGAAGCACCGTAAAGATCAATTGGAAAGGTTTTGGACCGATACAACAAAAGCTGTTTATTTATATCATAATATGAGATAAATCTTAGGAATCTACTTATGTAATAGAGTCGATCCCCTAAGGTATTGAGCAGCGGTGTAGCATCAGATCCTAAAGACAGTAAGTCTTTTTCTTTTTTATTTTTTATGAAGTATGAAAAAAAGTCTTTTTCAAAGATTCTATATAAATTTTTATCTGAAAGCGGGATAGTTACCTTTCAGAAAATTCTAATATCTAATAACAGTGGACATTACTTTTTTTTCTGAAGGTAGGAGAAAAGATAAAACTTATTATATTAATTAATATATTAATTAAATCAAAATGAAAGTTTGAAACTCATGTAATTACTCTCTTTTGTTTAATCCAAGAAAAACCAAATATCTATAAGAAATCTCATTAAATTAAACATTCAATTAGATATAAAGTTAAAGTGGGTTAAAGTTAAAAAACTGGTACACCAAAACAAAAGAGTTGGTTGTCGAGCCGTATGAGGTAGGAAACTCTCAAGTACGGTTCTCAGGGAGGGAATTGACCCGCCTATTCCGACCGTGGAGAACAGGCCATTCAACAAGGAGATTCTGAAATGGCGGAGGCTTGGTTCGCTCAAGCCGCTGAGTATTGGAAACAGGCTATAACGCTTACTCCTGGTAATTATATTGAAGCACAGAATTGGTTGACGATCACGAGGCGCTTCGAATA